ATCAATATTTAGCTTTCATTGGCACCAGGTGAAGCAAATATTTAGCCAGGTATCCCCTAAAGGGGGAAAAACATATTCAATATTTGTGTTGATTAAAGTGCAACCGTCGCCCCGAAGGAGCGAGGGTAGAGTCTGCACTCTTCAAGACTAACCTCGAGTCAAGTGACCGTAGGTTACGCTAATGGAATCACTAGAGGTGAAGATATAGTCCGATCCTCCCCCGTAAGGGGGGGGAGAGTAGTATAGCGCGCTCGCCACCCATGCGGGGGGCGTTGCCCCCGGCCCAACCTTGCCTTAAGGCCGGGGGCCAGAGTGGCTATAAAATATTGCACCACATGTTTACAGTAGGGATGGACATAGATACCAGAGCCTATTTCACTGCCGCCACCTTAATAATCGCCGTTCCAACCGGGATTAAGGTATTCAGCTGGTTGGCCACTATTTATGGCGGCGCCCTCAGATTGGACACCCCCATGCTATGGGCGATAGGGTTTGTTTTCTTATTTACTGTAGGGGGGTTGACCGGGGTAATCTTGGCCAATAGTTCTTTAGACGTGGTTCTCCACGATACATACTATGTGGTTGCTCATTTCCACTATGTATTATCCATGGGGGCCATTTTTGCGATTTTTGGCGGGTTTTATTATTGGTTTGGGAAAATCACAGGCTATTGCTACAATGAACTCTATGGGAAAATTCACTTCTGGTTAATGTTTATCGGGGTGAATTTAACCTTTTTTCCCCAACACTTCTTGGGCCTAGCGGGCCTACCTAGGCGTTACTCCGACTTTGCAGATGGTTTTGCTGGTTGGAACCTTGTGTGCTCCCTGGGGTCAACCATATCCATTGTTGGGGTACTGTGGTTTGTGTTTATAGTTTATGATGCCTATGCCAGGGAGGTGAAATTTATTGGTTGGATTGAGAACAGCGGGGCTAGTTGGGCTTCCCTAGAGTGGGTGCAGCCTTCTCCCCCTCAACCCCACACCTATAATGAGCTACCCTTCGTCTATGGGCCCACCCCCGCAAGGGGGGCGGGGCCGCAATAGGCACCCTCTACCACCCCTGCCCTCTAGGGGGCGGGGGTCTGCGGGCCCCCAACCCGCCCTTATAACCCTAGGGTTATAAGGGCGGCGGCAGGGTGCCCATTGCAATCGCCGCCAAAAGGCGGCGATTGCTTGACTCGCCAATGTACTATAAATATATAATAGTGGCAATTTTACTGTTATTATTGGGGGTGTTGGGCATTGTCCTCAACCGAGGTCACCTTATAATAATGTTGATGTCCATAGAACTGATATTATTAGCCGCCTCTTTCTTATTTTTAATAAACTCTGTCGTAATAGATATTTTGATTGAACAAATCTTTACAATTATGATTTTGACGGTTGCGGCGGCGGAGTCCGCTATTGGCTTGGCCATATTGGTGGCCTATTACCGAATAAAAGGGACTATTGCTGTCAAATCCCTAAATTGACTTAGGGGCTAATCCCACCCTCCTAAACGTTAATGGGTGGGCCGAAGGAGAAGAAAGATGCCACAATTAGATGTAGCCACTTATTTAACTCAATATAGATGGACCCTGATAACTCTGTTTTTATTATTCTCCCTATTGGTGACTTCCATTTTACCTACTATTAAAACAAATTGGCTCATAAGGAGATCTGTAATGGGTGGTTGGGCGACCCAAGGGCCCTCTGGGGGCTCGGGGTTGAAGAAAGAGGTTGCTGCAATCTGGAAAGATTTAGATTAATCCGCCCCGAAAGCCCTTCACCGAAGAAAGCCCTGCACCAAAGAAATCCCGCGGTCACTTGCATGCCGCCCTTCGGGCGGCGGTGGCTGATGGCACCTACGGTGCCTTGCAACCGTAGGGTCCCCCTAGACTAGGCCTGCCATCAGCCGATAGGGCTGATGGGGGGAGCGGACCCTACCCTCGCCCCTTCGGGGCGACGGTTCCTTGAATAGGAAATGTGTGCTGCTTATTTTGATCAATTTAAAATAGTGAGTTTAGTCGCCCTTACTAATTCATCCATGATGATGATATTAGCGGTGGTTGTTAGCCTATTGTTGTTTAGGGGAACTAAATTAATTCCCAATAGATGGCAGTCGATTATGGAATCAATTTATAGTCATTTCCATGGTGTAGTTAAAGACAATCTAGGGGCGGAAGGGTTGAAATATTTTCCCTTTGTTCTATCCCTTTTTACCTTCATTGTGTTTTTGAATGTATTCGGCTTATTCCCCTACGTGTTTACCCCCACAGTTCATATAGTAGTCACATTGGGTTTATCATTTTCTATTGTGATAGGTGTGACTTTGGGGGGGCTCTGGAAATTCAAATGGAATTTCCTCAGCATATTAGTGCCAGATGGGGCCCCCTTGGGGTTAGCCCCCCTATTAGTAATAATAGAAACTCTAAGTTACGTTTCTAGAGCCATCTCTTTGGGGGTTCGTTTGGCGGCTAATCTCTCGGCCGGCCATTTGTTGTTTGCCATTTTAGCCGGATTCGGGTTTAATATGTTAATTGCTGGGACCTTCCTTAGTTTGTTCCCCTTGTTAATCATGGTCTTTATAACCTTATTGGAGATGGCAGTGGCCGTGATTCAGGCCTATGTGTTTTGTTTATTAACCGTAATCTATTTGGGGGACACGATTGCCCTGCATTAGTCCTTGGCCCCCCTCAGGGGGGGCCCATCCCCCCCTTCCCCTCCACCACGGGGGTCCGGGGGGGGGGCGGGCGATTATAGGGGGGCCACGATCCGGTTCCAAGTAAAATGGTTGAGGGAGGGCTTTTACAATTCGATAGAAACCTTCGCGAAAGTTCCCACCCCCCTCCTAAACTAAACCAGAAGCCTATGCCTTCTGAAAACAAGTGAAGGTTCGAGTCTTCGAAGAAGGTCTTACAATCCTTTGGTTTTGGGGAAAATAGAAGACAAGTGGACCTTCTAATACATGCTAGTGTGCGCTCCCCCCTATGGGAGGAGCCTGCCCGCGCACAGGTGAGGAAACCCGGCTACCCCACCCCCAGGCCTTGCCGGGGGCTGGGCCGGAGACGTATTAGGTATGAGGGCGGTATTAAAGACCCACCCTGCCGAAGATGCGTGACAATCAACCCTGAGTCACACTTTCACTGAAACAAGGGGAAGGCTCATTAAGTCCGTCAGGGACGAGGCAGCAGTAGAGAATATTGTGCAATGTACGGCAGTATGACACAGAGAGCACACGCCCTCTTGGCCTGTCCAACTAAGTGCCAGCAGACGCGGTTAGACTTAGGGGCCAAGCCTTTATGAGCAAAGGGGCGTAAAGGGTGTGTAGGCCGACTGCCCCACCCCCCCCCAAGGTGGTAAATGGAATTTTTCTGTAGCGGTAGAATGTGCGGATAGAAAATAGAACCCCAAAAGCTGAAGCAATTTACCGCGGGGCGGGAGGGGGGGCCCCCTGGGGCGCCCCCCCGGGCTACGGGCTGAAACACGAGGGTGTGGGTAACAAACAGGATTAGAGACCCTGGTAGTCCACACTGTAAACGATGGAGAAAATGCGAATGCAGCCCCGAAAGGCAGCAATCTCCCGCCTGAGTAGTACGATCGCAAGATTAAAATTCAAAAAATTTGGCTGTTCACCGTTTCGATTAGAGGAGCGTGTAGTTTAATTCGATAAACCGCGAGATACCTTACCCAAACTTGAATCCTTGAGGATTCCAAGGAATCCTTATGGACCGGTATTGCATGGCCGTCGTCAGTTCGTGTATGAAACCTTAAACGGACCCAACCCGAGGATTGGCCGCGGATGAAGTCAGGTCTTATGGTCCCAATGTTTGGGGATAATATGCGCTACATTTTCTTATACAATGGGAAACCTGGGAGGTGAAACCCAAAAGTGAGAGTTCGGTAGGCTATTGGAAGATGGCCGAAAGTTGAATTTAATAGTAATCGGAAAGTATAGCGTTCCGGTGAAATGGTCTAGGTGTTAGCACAAATCGCCCGTCACCTTAACTTAGGATGATGGTTCGGACGCCGCCGCGCCCCCCCGGGTCCCGGCGGTTACGGGCCCCTACGAAGTTAAGCAAGTCGTAACATAGTGAGGGGAGGGGAACCTCCCCTTGGGGCCACCCCAAGTCCCCGCCCCCCTCCCTTCAACCATTGAACCCTGGGGTTTGATCATATTGAGGAGGGTGCCATCCGCCTATGGAATCATGGGCTGATGGCAGGGCTGATGGGGGACCCTCGCCCTTTCGGGGCGATGGTTGCATGTACATGAGTGAGCCTTTATTTCTAAGTACAATCACATTGGGCTTAATAATTTATAGTGTCAAGGGTTTGACCCTAAAAATCTCAATTCTAACGTTATTAATTACAAGCTGATGGAGTTTTTCTGAGGGGGCCGGCCTTTTCTTCCCCATTGAGCTTTTACAGGGTTTACTTGGCGGGATTGCTTTGGGGGGATACAATGGATTATTAACCATAAACAGTTGGACAAAGGGCACTGAATTACTTGTTCTTGTCGGCGCCACCGCAGTTTTAATGATGCTCGACCCCCCTCTCCAAAAGGAGATGACTACTACAGGGGCTGGGGGGCACACCCCGCCCGCAGAGGCCAATCCCCCAATTTTAATCCTAATGGTGGCATTAGGAGGCGTCCTCTTGGTGTCGTCTAGTAACTGGCTTTCTGTCTATTTAGCCATTGAGCTGCCTACCCTCTCCATATTTATATTAGCCGCCCAAAAGAGGGGATCCGGCCATAGCGCTGAATCAGGCTTAAAATACTTTGTGCTGGGGGCACTTTCCTCGGGGCTGTTCTTGTTTGGATGTGCCACGATGTGCGGATTGACGGGGGGAACCAGCGTGCCCTGTACCGATCTGGTACTCGGTCAGACCCCCGGGGGTGCCATGCCCCCGATGGGAGGCCTACTGATCACAATAGCGCTGTTGTTTAAGCTGTCGGCTGCCCCATTCCATATGTGGGCCCCCGACGTATATGACGGTGCGCCGACCACGACCACCGCTTTGTTGGCGATTGTGCCGAAGGTGGCCATATTTTCTATTTTAGTTTCAATTGGCCCGGCAGTTAACATATTATTGATTGGTGCTATATTTTCAATGGTCGTGGGCGCCATTGGGGCTTTAAACCAAACAAAAATCAAACGCCTACTAGCCTATAGTGGGATAGGACATATGGGATTTATACTTTGGGGGATGGAGATTGGGTCTTTTGAAAGTATTCAAGCCAGCCTGGTATATATGATTTTATACGTGACAATGTCTATTAGCATTTTTGCTATAATATTGGCCCTGGGGGTGGTTAGGAATTTAATAGTGGAGTTTAGTGGTCTCTCCAGGAGAGAACCTGCTTTGGCTATAACATTGGCCCTAACTCTTCTTTCGATTGCAGGTATCCCCCCCTTAGTTGGATTCTTAAGTAAATGGTTGGTGTTGTTGCCGGGGGTGGTTAATCAATATTATTTAGTCTCGGTTTTAGCCGTGGTCTGCTCGGTCATAGCTGGCGTTTATTATGTTAGAATAGTAAAGATTATCTACTTTCAAGCTGATTCTTCCCTTTTAATTGGCATAAAAACACTTAGGAGGGAGAATAGAATAAATTTAAGAAAGGCTTTGCTAATTGGTGCCAGTTTATATGTGATTGGGTTCACAATTGTCTCCCCCAATTTACTATTACAGCTGGCCCATTGGGCCACAGTGGGGCTGTTCTAGATCATCGACTATCAATAATCTAAATATTATCATTGATAGTCGATGATCCTGATAATCAAGATTATACATCGAGATTATCGAGCCGAAGGGGCGCTACCCCCGCCCGAATGGGCGGCGGTGTGGGGCCCCCTGCCGGGGAACCGGCGTCCTTCTGGCCTAGCTTCGGCTAGGGGGGCGGGTGCCCGCCGTAGGGTGGACTAACGGCAAGTCACCGGGCTCATGACCCGGATATGCAGGTTCAACTCCTGCCCCTACAACATTCCCCCCGCAAGGGGGAGACGTTGGAATGCAACGTCGGTTTGAGTAAAAAGAGTGACGAATGGAGAACTAGGGTGCACTAAAGAGGACGGAGCCCCCCGAAATGGCGGAGGAGAGACTTTGAAGCCCTAATGTCCTGCGCGGCAACGCAGCGGGGGGGCCAGGGGAGCGAAACATCCCAGTACCGGGCCCCCCACCCCCCCCCCTCCCACCCCATAGTGGGTGTTTAGGGGGGGGGGCACAGTAAAAATCAAACGAGATTCCGTAAGTAGCGGCGAGCGAAAGCGGACGAGCCCTTTCCTGTAGGCCCCCCGGCCCTGGCCGGGGGGCGGGCGAGTAGTGATGGGAAGATGGGTGTCCACACATCCAAGGCTTAACAATTAGTGTCACACCGAAAGAGAGGAGTACTGTAAAGGAAAGTTGAAAGAGACTTGAAAAGACCTTGAAATGAGTCACTTAAAGCAGTTGTAACACAACGTACCTTTTGCATAATGGGTCCACGAGATAAAATTTGGCAAACTTAAAGTGCAATCTCGCAGCCACCCCGCTGCGTTATCGCGCGGGGATGGCTGGGGGGATTGTTCTTGGCCCCCTAAGGTGTAGTGAAAGCAAGGGGGGGGGGATACCCCCACCCCTCAGTCAAATTTCCCGAAACCAAGTGATCTAGCCATGGGCAGTTTTTAGGAACGAACCGGTGGTTGTTGCAAAAATCTCGGATGACCTGTGGTTAGGGGCGAAACGCCAATCGAACTTGGAGATAGCTGGTTTTCTGCGAAAACTATTGAAGTAGTGCGTCCACAGTAATGAGTCGAATAATGTTATTATTCGATGAGAATGGCTTGGAATGTGGTAAAGCCCGACCCCCCGAAGCCGGGGGATTAACTATGAAGAAAAAAAGCCAGAGTGGGACAGACAGACTGTGGGCGATAAGGTCGACGGTCAAAAGGGGAGAAGCCCTAACCAGAAGTTAAAGTCATTAATAAAACATTTAGTGTAAAAGAGATATTGGGTTTAGACAATGAAGAAGTAGGCTTGGAGCCAGCCACCTTTGAGAGATGACGTAGCAGTTCACTCAAGAAATTCTTTTATCTCTAAAATTATGGTGGCTAAAGTTGAACTTAAACTCTGGGGGCGAAATAACAAGGTGGGGTTCCCCTAGATTACGTCTTATGGGAACGAACCCTCCGTTATATTTGCCCGGTAGCAGAACGTACTGTTAATTGTTCAGTGAGAGCCCGCACGGCATCAGAAGTGATAATGTGGACATGAGTAAAAAATCATAGGATCACTCCCCCCCTGGTTTCCCATATTAATTATGGGGTTAAACAGCCCCTAAAATCGCAGCCCCAAAGGTTGCGTTGATGGGGGGCCATGAGTAATAGACGCACAAAGTGCCAGGAAAGAATTATTCAAGCCGGGGAACCGGCGCCCTTCCCAGAAGGTATCCTTCTGGCAAGGGTACTGTACTAAACTAACTAAAGTGGGGGATAGTGAGGGGATAAATTTTCTTAAGGAACTCGGCAAAATCCCAATGGCCCACCAGGGCATATTGGAACACGGGCCTCGACTGTTTACCAAAAACATAGCCCTCGGCCAATATGAAAATAGATGTATAGAGGGTGATGCCTGCCCAATGGTTGTATCTAAAAGCGGTTGATAAAAGTCGACCTCGTAAGGACAATTGAATGGCCGCGGTAACACTGACCGTGATAATGTAGCGTAATCAATAGCCAATTAATTGTTGGCCAGTATGAATGGCGCCACGAAGGCCCCACTGTCTTAAGGAAATTCCCAGTGAAATTGAATTCGTAGTGAAGATGCTACGTCCAATTTGTTAGACGAAAAGACCCCGTTGAGCTTTACTGGGGCACTTACACGGCCCCGGCCTTCCCGTGCCCGGGAACCGGCCGAATTTAAATGGGTGGTTTAGACTATGTGGCAGCCCCCCGCCGGGGCAGATGAAACCCCACTCCCCCATGTCAAAGGGGCTAACCCCCCCCTTGGGGGGGACAGTGTAAGTAGGACAGTTTGGTTGGGGCGACCGCCTTTTAAAGAGTAACGAAGGTGCGCTTAAGGTGCGCAATTAATGACTGAAGCCTGACTGCGAGGGGGACACCCCGAGCAGACACCCCCAAGCCCGCCCGAGGGCGGCGGTGGGGTGGGCCATAGTGACCCGTTAATTTAGAGTGGAATAGTTAACGATCAACGAATAAAAGTTACCACGGGGATAACAGCGTAATATCGTTAGAGAGTTCACATCGACGACGATGTTTGCGACCTCGATGTTGAATTGCGGCATCCTGGGGTGCAGCCGCTCCCAAGGGTTGGTCTGTTCGTCCATTAAAGCCGTACATGATTTGAGTTAAAAGCGTGGTAACACAGCTTGGTTTCTATCTACAAATTGAAGAAACATCGATATAACTATCTTCTAGTACGAAAGGACCGAAGGATTAGTGATCCTCTTATTTTTTATAAGTTACGATCAACCCATTGACCATCAAACCCTAGGGTTCGATAGGTCTCTCAGCTAATCACTGACCGCTTCTAAAGTGGGAAAGTCATATCGAAATGTTTGGGCCCATTATAGGGGGGCTAAACCCCACCATCACGAGCCCGCTATAGCGGCCTCCTAAGGAGGGGATGGTATAAATCATTATGGGAAACTATTGGGGTAGCTGTCCCGATAGAACCGTAGGGTCCGAATGGATCCCACCGGTCGTCCCAGTAGAAGCAGCAACGCGGCTTCTCATCCTTTTAAAGAGCCGCCTTTATTAGAGGCTCTCTAATTAGAGAGCGAACGGCGGTGGCAATCTTTCGATCATAAATTAAGGAACCGTCGCCCCGAAGGGGCAAGGGAAGGATTCCCATCTTTTGATTATAACCAAGGCTCTCTTTAAAGAGCAGCCTGTGGCTATGACCATCGGTCTATGTATCTTTTAGTTGTATTCGCCCCCCTTTTGGGGGCCTTAACATCAGGATTTTTTGGTAGAAAAATAGGAGAAAAAGGTGCTGGAATTTTTACTTCGGCCTGTTTAATTTTAAGTTTGTCCTGGTCTACCTTGATATTTTATGAAACCACTTTAAATTCTTCTACAACATACATAAAACTATGGAGGTGGCTTGACTCAGATTTATTGACCACCTATTTTGGCTTACAATTCGATAGTCTTACTGCCACGATGTTGATCGTGGTTACAAGTATATCCTCTTTAGTTCATATTTTTTCTACCGCATACATGGACGGCGACCCCCATCTTCCTCGATTTATGTCATATTTGTCACTTTTTACATTTTTTATGATCCTATTAGTGACTAGTGACAATTACCCTCAACTATTTATTGGTTGGGAAGGGGTAGGGCTATGCTCTTATTTATTAATAAATTTTTGATTAACCAGAATTGAGGCCAATAAGGCGGCCATAAAAGCCATGTTGGTTAATCGAGTGGGGGACATTGGGTTAGTTTTAGCAATGTTTGCTATTTGGGAAGAATTTGGGTCTTTAGATTTTTCTTCAGTTTTTAACGCCGCCGCGGTTGCCGCCGAAGGACCTTCGACTGAAAGCCATATTACTTTGATATGTTTATTTTTGTTTATCGGGGCAGTTGGTAAATCTGCACAATTGGGGTTGCACACCTGGTTGCCGGATGCTATGGAAGGTTAACGTTGGGCCGTCTTATCTAAGTAATTAGTTATGATTATAAATCCACTGTATGCTGGAAAAACCTTTCCTTTCCTTTCCTTTAAAAGAAAAGAAAGAAAATAAATAAAATAAATAAAATAAAATCCCATCGAACTCTAGGGTTCGATGGTCTTGAGAAGGTTGATCAGCCGGTAACAAAAACCGAAGGTTAGGATTCCCCCCCTTCGTTGTTGGAACCCCCGAGACTTTATGTGGAAACCACTTGCGAGTAAACCGCCGAGGGCCGTAGGCCCCCGAAGGTTGCACAGCAACCGCCCCCCTTCGGGGGTAAGTAGAGGCGAGACCGGTTCAAGTCCGGCTGCCCCCTAGATGGTCATCACAATAATCCACCTAATTGTAAAAATATTAGTGATAGTTGTCCCATTACTTGTTGCAGTGGCTTATTTAACTTTAGCCGAACGGAAAGTTTTGGGGTATATGCAAGCTAGAAAAGGACCAAATGTAGTAGGGGTTTATGGACTATTACAGCCTTTGGCTGATGGTGTGAAGTTGTTCGCTAAAGAGATGGTGATCCCCCACCACGCGAATCTTTTCATATATGTAGCCGCCCCTATATTATCATTTACCTTGGCCTTAATCGCTTGGGGGGTTATTCCTTATGAAAGGGGGGTTTTAATAAGTGATTTAAAGATAGGAATCTTGTATTCATTAGCTATCTCCTCCATAAGCGTTTATGCCATACTAATGTCCGGGTGGTCTAGTAATTCTAAATATGCTTTTTTAGGAGCCATTCGGGCCGCGGCCCAAATGGTTAGTTATGAAGTTTCTATCGGGCTAATAATCATTACTGTCATTTTGTGCGTGGGCTCCTTAAATATAACTGAGATAGTATTAGCTCAAGGGAATAGTATTTGGTTTTTTTTTCCTCTTTTCCCCGCTGCTATGATGTTTTTTGCCTCCGCATTAGCCGAAACAAATCGGGCCCCCTTTGATTTGACAGAGGGGGAGTCAGAGTTGGTGTCCGGATATAATGTCGAGTATGCCTCGATGTCTTTTGCTTTGTTTTTCCTTGCCGAATATGCTCACATTATATTAATGAGTTGTATGACAACTATCTTATTTTTGGGGGGATGGCTTTCACCAATTGTGTTTTTCCCTCTTGGAGGCCTATTGGGAAAAGGAGGGGCTTGATGGTTTGGTATAAAAACCGCCTTTATAATTTTATTGTTTATTTGAATAAGGGCCTCCTACCCTAGAATGCGGTATGATCAATTGATGGCGCTACTATGGAAATCTTATCTGCCTCTAAGTTTAGCTTTGGTTGTCTTGGTTGCCGGTGTTTTACTGGGGTTTAATGGCCTACCCCCCAGTTGGTGTTCCTAGAAGGGACAGTCTATAAAGCTGATAGTACCGTACCTTGGGGTAAAGTAAGGTTCCAAGGAATCTGAACTTCCTAGGAAATAGGCTGTTTATATCATACCGGCCCCAACGGCAGAATGGTTCCCCCGCATTCCCCCGGGAATGGGTTTTGTTTCCCTCTTTGAGGCCTATTAGGGAAAGGGAATCATTCCTTTGAGAATGGAGGATGGGCTCATCATCCATTCCCTTGAGAATGTACACGGAGTTTTATGGGATTTTAGTTTTATTAATTTTTAGTGTAATTCTTTCCGCCATTATTTCCGGCGCCTCTTATGTTTTAGGGGTGAAGCAGCCGGACCGGGAGAAAGTCTCCGCTTACGAATGTGGGTTTGATGCCTTCGGGGCCCCCGGGCGCCCCTTTTCGGTCCGGTTTTTCTTAATTGGGATTTTGTTTTTAATTTTTGATTTGGAAATTTCTTTCCTTTTCCCTTGGAGCATAATATATAATCAAATTTCTCCTTTTGGGTTTTGAACCATGGTGGTGTTTTTGATCATTCTCACCCTCGGCCTAATATATGAGTGGATAAAGGGGGGCCTAGAGTGGGAGTAAACCCACCATCCTTAAGGATGGTGGCATAATTAAGATCCCACCATCCCTCATGATGGTGGCCAGCCCTCGGGCTGGGATCGAGCTACAAGGAACCCTCGCCCCTTCGGGGCGACGGTGCCATCAGCCCTATTAAATTTTAAGGCTGATGGGACCCTCATCGCGGTTGTCGCAAGGTAGGCAAGTTGTAAAGTGGAAGATAAAGTCCCATCCGCCACGGGAGTGACGGCGTGCCGAGGCGGCGGGGTACCCCGCCGCCGCCCCCCCCATCTGGGGGAGGGGCTTTCGGCCAATTATCATACCAACTCCGGTATCCGCCCTAATTCACGCCGCAACCATGGTTACGGCGGGTGTTTTTTTATTAATTCGGTCCGCCCCCCTGTTGGAACAAGCGCCATTGGCTCTGATGGTAGTGACCGTCGTGGGGTCCATGACCGCGTTTTTTACTGCCACGATTGGGTTAGTTCAAAATGATTTAAAAAAAGTAATTGCTTATTCGACTTGTAGTCAATTGGGGTACATGGTGGTGGCCTGTGGGATTTCCCATTACTCCATAAGTTTATTCCACTTAATGAACCACGCCTTTTTTAAGGCTTTGCTGTTTTTAAGTGCCGGGTCTGTCATTCATGCCATGGCCGATGAACAAGACATGAGGAAAATGGGGGGGCTAATAAAATCCACCCCCTTTACTTATACTATGATGGCCATCGGTTCCCTCTCTTTAATGGGCTTCCCTTATTTAACGGGCTTTTATTCTAAAGATCTAATTTTGGAGCTAGCTTACGATCAATATTATTTAGCCTTTGCCCATTGGTTGGTGGTCTTTTCCGCACTATTGACGGCTTTCTACTCAATTCGATTAATCTATTTGACCTTTATTGCCGACACAAGCTCAAAGAAAGAAGTTTTTATGCAAGCCCATGAGGGCTCTTGGAACTTAACTTTGCCCCTAATATTGCTGGCCTTGGGGAGTATTTTCGTGGGCTATTTAACCAAAGAGGTACTTTGGTCATTTCAGGCCACACTCCCCCCCATTATCCCTATTTCTATCAAATTGCTGCCTGTAATTTTTAGCCTCTTAGGGGCAACCTCGGCTTTTGTGCTCTATCATTGCTCCACCCGCGCCTTTAGTGTGCCAACCCCGGCCATTAGTTTGGCCAGTTATGCTTTTTTATATTCTGCTTGGCAGTTCAATTACATCATAAATTATTTCTTGGTAAGAAATGTGTGGAGATTGGGCCATCTAATCTCGTACCGGGTCCTAGATAAGGGGGTGTTGGAATTGATCGGCCCCAAGGGAATATCAGACCGAATGATCCAATTAACTCAAGGGATTAGCAATTTACAATCCGGTTTAGTTTTTAATTATGCCCTAATAATATTAATTGGTGCCGCGGTGTTTATTGGGGTAACCATCTGGCCCTCCTACTAACCTGGGGGTTTCCTAATATGGAATGGCCGTTACAACGTTGATAGCGACTCGCACCGATTGTTCTGATGACTAACATAACTAGACTTTTGATCTGAGCCCCAGACTTAGTGCTTCACCTATACCCTGTCTCAAATCCCCCTATTTCTCGCGGGGGGGGGTAGGTTAAGGTAGACCATTGGCCTTCAAAGCTAAAAGTGTGGGTTCAAGCCCCGCCCCCCCTGCGATTATTAGTCTCCTTTCATGGCCGATAGCTTTGGCCCAGTTCAAAGAGTTTATGACTCAGATGGGAATTCTGGTTAAGCTTGGGTCAACCCGCCACTGGTTTTAGGAGGGATCCACATACTTATAAGGACGTGCTCAAAATTATTAAGGCTCCTACGTCAAAAGAGATGGGCAGGCTGTTTAGGTATAGATGGGAACAAATGTTAGATGGGAACAAACGTTAGAGAGTGGACTAAAAGCCACTGACTGAAGCGAAGTCGACTAGTGAAATTCCATAAGATAATGGATAAGGGGCCTTTGGTTCCCGATATATTTGTAATAAGTGAAGCCCTTGCTTTAAGTATAATTATAATTGAGTTAATAATTTACAGCGTTAATGGTTTTATTAAATCAAGATTCTCATGATCATGCTAATGATCACCCTTCTTACACTATTCTTTATAAGTTGAGGGAGATTGAGCGGGAGCACTCTGAAAATATAACACCTTATAAAATGACAACATTAAGCCGCCTATTACTTAGCACTATCCCCTTTGGGGAGAAAGACCTGCCGGAGCCTTGGCAATTAGGCCTTCAAGATGCTGCCCACCCGGTGATGGAAGAAATAATCTTTTTTCATGATCAGATCATGTTTATATTGGTCATTATTATTACAACGGTATTGTGGTTAATAGTAAAGGCTTTGAGTGGGAAATCTTACCACAGATATCTAGTTGACGGGACCTTATTAGAAATAATTTGGACCATAATCCCGGCAGTTCTATTGGTTTTCCTAGCCTTCCCCTCTTTAAAGTTACTATATTTAATGGATGAAATAATGGACCCCGCTTTGACCATTAAGGCGATAGGCCATCAATGGTACTGGTCCTACGAATACTCAGACTATCGGGCGGAAACATTAGAGTTTGACTCCTATATGGTCCCCACTTCGGATTTAAACACTGGTGATTTTAGATTGTTAGAGGTGGACAATAGGCTTGTCGTTCCTATTAACACACACATTAGAGTGTTAGTTACCGGGGCGGACGTTTTGCATTCATTTGCAGTTCCCTCTTTGGCCATAAAGATGGATGCAGTTCCAGGCAGATTAAATCAAACTAGTTTCTTTGTAAAAAGGCCCGGCACTTTTTATGGCCAATGCTCTGAAATTTGTGGCGCCAACCATTCTTTTATGCCCATAGTGGTGGAGGCGGTTTCTTTAAATAAATATATAAATTGGGTGCTATCCCTACAGTCCAGTTCCTAGAAGGGACAGTCTATGAGGCTGTGCTTTCTAGCCTTGCAGCCGTCGCCCCGAAAGGGCGAGGGTCCCATCAGCCCGATCGAACCCTAGGGGAGGGCTGATGGCACCGTATCTTAGGGAAAGGTGGAATGGTTATGGTTTAACCCCCTAAGCCCGCGGGGGCCCCGCGGGGCCCCCCTCTCACGAGGGCCACCGTGGCTATGGCGGGTATTAAAGAATATAGAGAGGGGGGGAGGGTAGATCATAAATGCTACCCCCGCCTTTATTATAGGCTCTCTAATTAGAGAGCGGGCGGCGGTGATTCTGATCTATCCCCCCTGATCGGTGGCAATGCCGCCCATTCGGGCGGGAGATTGACCTGATTATGGTTTCCCCCAAGAATTGGCTGGGCTTAATTTTTCTTTTACTTATTTTGGGGATAATTAGCGTGATAAGAATTCCATCAGACAACGACGCTCGACTAAAAAGAGCCGCCCTAGAGTGGTCCTTGGCGACTTTAGCTGCCACTTTGATTTTATGGGGGGCCTTTGATTCGGGGGGCCAGTTTCAAACCATAAACCAAACAGAGTGGGTAGTTTCTCCGGCCTTGAATTTCCAATGGGGGCCGATCGTTTTAGCGGTGGACGGGATATCCTTGTTTTTTTTTATTTTAACTGCATTGTTAATCCCCATCTGTATTTTAATAAGTTGAAATTCTATTAAATATTTACTGAAAGAATTTTTGTTGTGCTTGCTATTTTTGGAGATTTTATTGATGGGAGTGTTTTCCGCACTTGACCTATTGTTATTTTATATTTTGTTTGAGGGGATATTAATTCCCATGTTCCTTTTGATTGGGATCTGGGGCTCAAGGGAAGAAAAAGTGCGAGCTTCCTATTATTTCTTCTTTTATACTTTAATCGGGTCGGTGTTTATGCTCTTGGGGATCTTTCAACTGTATGACATAGCCGGCACAACAGATTATCAGGCATTATTAAATATTAAGCTGCCCGAATCAACCCAAAAGTGGATATTTGCTGGGTTTTTTCTCAGTTTGGCGGTAAAAATCCCCATGGTGCCCTTCCATATTTGGTTGCCCCAGGCCCATGTTGAGGCTCCCGTCTCGGGTTCGGTCATACTAGCGGGGGTACTATTAAAATTGGGGGGTTATGGGTTTTTGAGGTTTTCTTGGCCCCTTTTCCCCGCCGCCTCTGAATATTTTGCCCCCCTAATAATAACGTTGAGTGGGATAGCCATCGTATATGGGAGCCTGACAACTTGTCGGCAAGTAGATTTTAAGCGACTAATTGCCTATTCTTCCGTGGCACACATGGGCCTGGTTACTTTGGGCCTATTCACCCATACAATAGAGGGCTTGGTAGCGGCCGTATTTTTAATGTTGGCCCATGGCATTGTTAGCTCCTCCCTCTTTATTGCGGTCACTTTTTTATATGAGCGCCACCACACTCGTCTTATAAAGTATTATCGGGGGATTACTATTACAATGCCCATTTTTGCGACCATGATGTTGGTATTGACACTAACCAATATGGCCATTCCTTTAAGTTGTAATTTTGTGGGGGAATTTTTTTCCTTGTTAGCCGCCTTTGAGTATAGTTTGGTGATTGGGGTTTTGGCCGCATCGGGCATGGTTTTGTCGGCCGCGTATTCCCTTTATTTGTACAATCGAATTTGTTTTGGGGATGCTTCCAATTACCAACTCTTCCCCAGGGACCTAAACAGGCGCGAGGCCTGGGCCATGGCCCCCTTAGTAATTCTAATTTTTTTCCTGGGGATACTGCCCTCTGTGATTATAGAGCCTGTGAAAAATGCCATAATGTTTAGTCCTGGAGGGGCCTAACGATGACTTGAGCTTGTTTCTACACATTGTCATTTGGGGCGATCGCTTCTGGAATAATGGTCATATCGGCGCTTAACCCGGTCCACTCAGTTTTTTGGTTGGTAGCTGCTTTTACAAGTTCTTCAGCCCTCTTTATTTTATTGGGGGTGGATTTTATCGCCTTAATGTTTTTAATCGTTTATGTGGGCGCTATTGCTATTCTTTTTTTGTTTGTTATTATGATGTTGAATTTAACTGACTTCCCCCCCGCCTACCGGCTGGGGGGCGAGACAGATATGACAAACTATGTTCCCGTTGGGTTGGCCATTGGGACACTTTTCTTTTCGGAAATTGCCTCCAGTTGGCTCATAATGGGCGGCCACTATGTTCTGGCGGGCCCCTTTGGGGCTGCGACCTCCGGTTACGCTAGTGAACTGGGGGGGAATTGGAATCTGGCCAATCCTTGGTTTTTAATAAAGTGCCACAATATCGAAGCTATTGGGCGGCTACTATATACTGATTACTACTATTTATTCATTCTAGCCAGTTTTATATTACTGGTGGCCATGATTGGGGCCATCGTATTAACTCAAGAAATAGGGGAGGAGATAGGGGCCACTGCCAAGAAGCAAGATATCTTCCTTCAAACCAGCCGCGCCCCCGAGGGCGCGTAACTCCACAGGCGCCCCGCCCCTTGCAACCGTCGCCCCGAAGGGGCGAGGGTTCCTTGAGGCCCCCCAGTTCAATTCTGGGGGGCCCCCCCATGCAACTAAGGAAAGAAAACCCCGTCCTATCTATTATAAATGGTTTAATTATTGATTTGCCAAGCCCCTCCAATATTTCTTATATGTGGAACTTTGGTTCTTTGTTGGGGGTATGCCTGATCATACAAATAATAACAGGGATTTTTCTGTCAATGCACTATTGCGCAGATGTAAGTTTGGCCTTCGCCTCCGTGGGCCACATTATGCGCGATGTTAATTATGGCTTTTTACTAAGATACTTACATGCCAATGGGGCCTCCATGTTTTTCCTATGCGTATATCTCCATATAGGTAGGGGATTATATTATGGGAGCTATTCACGAATTGAGGTTTGGAATGTTGGTGTTATAATATATGTATTGATGATGGCCACAGCTTTTATCGGATACGTTTTACCTTGGGGCCAAATGTCTTTCTGGGGCGCCACGGTAATTACTAACTTACTGTCAGCCATTCCTTATATTGGGACAGATATTGTCCAATGGGTTTGGGGAGGATTTAGTGTTTCTAACGCCACACTTAATCGGTTCTTCAGCCTCCATTACTTATTCCCTTTTGTTCTAGCAGCTTTGGCCATGGTCCACTTGATATGTTTACATGTTGAGGGGTCTAATAATCCTATCGGGGTTAAATCTGACATCGATAAAGTCTCCTTCCATGTTTATTATACATCTAAGGATTGGTATGGTATAGTTGCATTGGCGGTGATATTAAGTGCCATTGTGTACATCGCCCCCAATTTGTTAGGGGACCCGGAAAATTTCATCCAGGCCAACCCCTTGGTAACTCCCGTCCATATTCAACCAGAGTGGTACTTTTTATTCGCTTATGCCATATTGCGTTCAATTCCCAATAAGTTAGGGGGGGTTGTGGCCATGTTCTCTAGTTTTTTGATATTATTTTTAATGCCATGGCTCCATAGTAGCCGATTTCGAGGCTTGACCTTCCGGCCCTTGGCGCGACTCGCCTTTTGGTTTTTCGCGGCCGACTTCTTACTTCTTACTTGGATTGGGTCACAACCTGTCGAGGAGCCTTTTATAGTAATTGGGCAACTAGCTTCAATTTTTTATTTCTCTTACTTTTTAGTTATAACTCCCCTTTTGGGTCATTTTGAAAATTGGTTGACAAGCAACCCACGCCCCGAAGGGGCAGCAGTTGCAAGGAGCCCTCGCCTTTTCTCTAGCTAAAGCTAGGCCAGAGGGCCTTCTGGGAGGGCGGAGGCATAAGGATGGGGGGGCCATCGGCTTATGCCCTGTCTAGGTTTTCAAGTCTAGAAGACACAGTCGCCCCCTCCTTCTGGCCTAGTTTAGGGGGGTGGTGGTGCCCCCCTTCGGGGGGGGGAAGTATAGGTTGAAAACAAAGGGGGGCCTCCTCCTAAAAGGGGGAGTTGCCCTAAGGGCTGTGCATTATAGTTTTGAGAAGCCCCCCCGGGGCGGAGCCCCCCCCCCCGCAACCCCAAAATAGAGAATAAGTAAAAATGAAATCTACCGTTTATCATCCCTATCATTTAGTAGACCCCAGTCCATGGCCTTACATAGGATCTTGCGGAGCTCTTTTTGTTACTATAGGCAGTGTCATATATTTTCATTATAGTCAACCCTGGGTCATGTATATGGGATTAATAACAATTGTATTTACCATGGTAGTTTGGTGGAGGGATGTAATCCGAGAGGCCACTTTTCAAGGTCACCACACCCTAATTGTTAAACAGGGGTTAAAGTATGGGATGCTTCTATTTATAGCCTCCGAGGTTCTTTTCTTCTTTTCCTTTTTTTGGGCTTTCTTTCACAGCAGCCTAGCACCCACGATTGAACTCGGTGCCGTCTGGCCGCCCCAGGGCATTGACCCGTTAAATCCCTTTTCGGTGCCCCTATTAAACACTGCGGTGTTACTCAGCTCGGGTGCCACTGTAACCTGGGCGCACCACGCTATAATTAGCGGCCGAAGGGGAGAGGCCATCCGGGGGCTCACCGCCACCGTGGTTTTAGGGTTAATATTTACCGGGCTACAAGCAATGGAATACTACGAGGCTCCCTTTGCCATTTCAGATTCAGTTTATGGATCTACTTTTTTTGTGGCCACGGGGTTCCATGGTCTCCATGTTATAATAGGGACTACTTTTTTGGCCGTCTGTTTAGCCAGACTAGTATCCCATCAATTTACTCGCCATCACCATTTTGGATTTGAAGCTTCAAGTTGGTATTGGCACTTCGTAGATGTAGTGTGGTTGTTTTTGTATATTTGTATATATTGGTGGGGGTCTTAGGGCTTCGGTTGCCATCAGCTCTTCCCCCTCCGTTGTAAGGAGCCGCCGCCCGAAGGGCGGCGGTTGCCCGTATTATAATGCAATTGAACTTAGTAAGTGCATATTTAAGCCGTTGGGTGTTTTCCACTAATCATAAAGATATCGGCACATTATATCTAATATTTGGTGTTGGGGCCGGTATGATAGGAACAGCTTTCAGTATGTTGATAAGGTTAGAACTTTCTGCCCCCGGAACTATGTTGGGGGACGACCATCTTTATAATGTAATCGTGACTGCGCATGCCTTTGTTATGATCTTTTTCCTGGTGATGCCGGTGATGATAGGGGGGTTTGGGAATTGGTTGGTGCCGCTATATATCGGTGCACCAGATATGGCCTTCCCGCGACTAAATAACATTAGTTTCTGGCTCTTGCCCCCCGCCCTAATTCTATTGTTGGGTTCCGCCTTTGTGGAACAGGGGGCAGGAACAGGTTGGACGGTGTATCCACCTCTTTCAGCCATTCAAGCTCATTCGGGGGGGGCCGTGGACATGGTTATATTTAGCCTCCACTTGGCCGGGGTCTCTTCCATCTTAGGGGCTATGAATTTTATCACCACTATATTTAATATGAGGGCCCCGGGTATGACAATGGATAGATTGCCACTCTTTGTGTGGTCTATCTTAATCACCGCCTTCTTATTGTTACTGTCTTTGCCCGTATTGGCCGGGGCTATAACCATGCTGTTGACAGATAGGAATTTTAACACTACTTTCTTTGACCCCGCCGGAGGGGGGGACCCGATTCTGTTTCAACATCTCTTTTGGTTTTTTGGCCATCCGGAGGTTTATATTCTAATATTGCCTGGTTTTGGGATGATCTCCCAAATAATTCCCACCTTTGCTGCTAAAAAACAAATTTTTGGATACTTGGGCATGGTCTATGCAATGTTATCTATTGGGGTATTGGGCTTTATTGTGTGGGCTTGGAGATGGGCGGCCGGCAGGGCAACCTGCCGTGCTATTACCCGACTGTATGCGGGAACACCCCTACCCCAGTAACTACTAGCGCCGCCGTTGACCTCCTAGCTGGAGCTAGGGAGAGCGGAGGCGCAGTAAAAAAGTTAGTGGGGGGTCAACCCGCAGACAACCGGGCCCTACCCACCCTTTACGGGGGGGGGGGCCCGGGGGTCACAGAGACTACACGTCGGGCCCCTAGTGATTTAAGACTCTTTTTAAGACTTCCTAAAGGGGACAGTCGACAACTTGCGACCGTGGGTTCCGCCCCTTGGGGAGACCTTGGTGCAGGCCCCTCGGAGGCGCCACCGTGCCCGCCCAAAGGGCGGCGGTTCCCCCTAGATAAGGCCAGAGGGCGATGCCTTCTGGGAATGGAACCGGCATGGTGGGCCGTTGGCCTCTTTGAGGCCGGGGGGACTCTAGCGTTAGTAGGCGAGGAGGTCCGAGCTAGCTTGGGCAGCCCCGCTGGGTGCCCCCGGACCCTTCATCGGTTTAAGGGGGCCGTAGGTATGGGGACCCTCGTGGGAGGGGGGCCCCGAGATTGCAATTGGGTGTTGTCCCCCAAGGGGGATGCTGTCAACAAGATATTGAAGTTTATTAATTTAATTAATGGAAGGCTAATAACTTTAAAATCTAACCTCCAATTGATGGAAGTTATTAAATTTGTTAATCATAAATATGGCACCCACATTGTGTATCTGGGCCCAGGCGCCATGGCTCCCAACCTATCTTCCCCGATAGGGAACAGTTGATTGACGGGGTTTGTGGAGGGGGCCGGAGGCTTTCACGTGGCCCTCGGGGCCTCGCCTCCCCCCAGGAGCCGATTGACCGCCGCGGGGAGCATTGTCGTTACACAAAAGGAGAGGTATGTTTTAGATTTAATAAACAAATTGCTGCCGGGGGGAGTGTCTTTGTCGAACAATCCCCGGGGGCAGT